AAGAATTGTGATTTAACTAGTGAGTATAGGGTCAAAAAACGGGTTTATTTATATTGATATTACATTTGATAAATATCAATGCAATGAATTGTTTCAAGACCGGGCCTCATGACTTTTTAATTGACTACCATCAGAAGTAAATTCACTTGATTGATACATATAACCATCGGGATAGACCCATGATATTTCATCGAATCATGTGATGAAAAGATTTTACTTGTCCCCGGAACCGTAAAAAATAATTTTTGATAACTTGTTAATCCCCTCTTTCCAGATTTCTCGGTTGTTTGGTAATTTCCTGGTTTAGTGTAAGATAGAAATAGGCATATTCCATCTTAACAATAAATGAATCCATGACTGAAAGTGGAAGAAATTAAATGAAATTTAATCCTTTATTCTGGCCGAAAACTATTGATTCTATAGAAATTTTTCATTATTTAATAAATAATTAGAATTTAATATTAATAGAAGAATGGCGATTCGAATGTATTTATATAATATTTCTTATTTATAATTTATATATATATAAATAAGAAATCCAAAAATTCGATAGAATCATGACGAGGGAAAAATCCGTCGTATCTAGTCATACCATTACATTATATTGACAATTTCAAAAAACTGTTCATACTATGTTCATGGTATGGTGGCGGTCGGGCAAGCATGCCCCCATCGTCTAGTGGTTCAGGACATCTCTCTTTCAAGGAGGCAGCGGGGATTCGAATTCCCCTGGGGGTAGGGTACTACGAAAGGAAGTTGATCATGGATTATCAATAGGTCGAAAATTGATTTATCCGGGGTCGATGCCCGAGTGGTTAATGGGGACGGACTGTAAATTCGTTGGCAATATGTCTACGCTGGTTCAAATCCAGCTCGGCCCAATAATTGGCTAATCCAAGATGAAATTATATAACACGTTTGTTTTCCAGAAATGCCTGATACAGATACAGAAGAATAAGAACAATTACGGAAGCATAAGAAAAATAAAACTTTCTGAGATATTCCTACTTTGATTTTGGATTTTTTTGTTATAAATGTTATCAAAAATGCGGATCTTCTTAATTATCTAGATTCAGATTAGGATCTCTAAGTATAAAGTCTTAGGAAACAAGTAAATAAAAAAAGACTCTTTTTTTATTTCATTGAAAGATGGATTTTCAATTGATTTGGCAATAAAAAAAGAATTACTATTAATTCATGTCACTCTTACTAAACCATAGGATATCATATCCATATATCACCTGCGTCCCGCTTACAAGAGGGTAATTAACGGAGATCATACAAATAGATATTCTATACACCTAAATTTGCTTGGGATTGTAGTTCAATTGGTCAGAGCACCGCCCTGTCAAGGCGGAAGCTGCGGGTTCGAGCCCCGTCAGTCCCGACGGACCCCATAAATATAATAAAATAATAAATGAATCTCTTCTTTTTATTTTCTAGACTAGATTAAAAGGGGGACAAAGAGCAGAATTTTATTCCCAATGCGGATCCTTATTTATTTATTTTTCATTAAACCAATCAGTAAATTTCCATTATTTTAACTAGTATTGATTGGTGGGAGAGAGACATCGTATGTAATCTCAATTACTAATTTGAATTTGACACAATTTATATCATTGAAGAAAGTACATTTGATGAAATAGTATATCTTTTATATTTATAATATAATGGGATTTATCACAATTCTTTTGTCTTCCAAGACAATTAGAGCATTAAAAAAACGAAGTTTCGAACTTCACTCCGTCCTTATTTCTATTTAACTTCGATGGTTTTGGGGGGTTTGTAACCAATGGAAGTGGAAACGCAGTTAGATGATACTTCATTAAATGGTTGAACCCGAAAGGCAGTAGTTTATAGCAAAGAATGGGAAAAAATGAAAAATACGGGAATTTCAGATTGGATTCGAAATAACATTTTTGATTCGGTATGGATAAAGGATCTTCCTATGTTATACTATTAAATTCTCGACAATGAATCCATCTGGCAGCTCCGATATTTTATTGTTATTCATGATATTGAGCCGATTTGATATCATCGAGATGTAATTCATCCCATTTGAATTTACAGGTGAAAGATTTCTCATCTCTATGGGGCTCTATGGGATGAAATCCCGAGTTATTGCGAAGTAAAAAAAAAACGAAGAGATTATGGAAGTAAATATTCTTGCATTTATTGCTACTGCACTGTTCATTCTAATTCCTACTGCTTTTTTACTTATCATATATGTAAAAACAGTCAGTCAAAATCAAAATAATTAATTTGAATGAAACTTGACTTCTTAGTTCTTATCAATTATTGAAGAAATGAAATCAAAATAAAGGATTCCAATTTTGCGTTTTAAATGAAATGATGGGGCTGGGATCAGCAGTATTCTATGAGATCCAATAAGTATGGTAGAAAGAGATATATGACTCTTTCTACCATACTATTTATTTGTTATTTGATTAGTATTATTTTTATTATATAAATATAATATAAATATAAGGTGTACTCTATAAAGATAGAGACCTAAATATAGATCAATCTAAAATCAAATATGTATATTCATCCATCATATATGTAGATATCAATTACATATATGTAATGCACATAGCATAGCACTTCAATTCTATTTATTTTTTTCAAATTGATTGGTATTGATTACAATCAATTTGAAAAAAAAAGGATCCGTTGTTCCTCTGTTCCTCATTGTCTATACAGAATTCTGGTAAGAGCGGGTTCATCGAAATCGAAAGTTTCGGAAGAATTTTGTTGAAAGAAATTTCCTATCATCTGTATTCCTCTTAGTTTCTAATCTAAATACGAACATTGGATGGGAATCCGTCAACTATCTCTTTGACTTTGATTGGTAGGGGTATTATTTATCTAAAACATTACTCCACTGGAATCCAAGGAGTGATGAATAATATAAATTTCATTATTATTTATTTCGATAATAAATAATAAAAAGTGCTAGCTCAATTTCGTAGTATCCTTATCCTTAGACTTAGAGTCCACTTCTTCCCCATACTACGAGTGAAAGGGAAAATGTAAAGACTACCATTAAAGCAGCCCAAGCGAGACTTACTATATCCATGTAAATTGTGTCCCCTACCTCTATGAATATGTATGAAGGAATTATTCCATTATTGCTCACTCATAATAGTGGAATCAATGGTGCAGAGTCAAAAAAAAAGGGGGGTTCGGCTCTGGACCAACACTATTGATGAACTAATCCAATAAATCCACTTACAACAAGTTCTTATAGGATTTCTCGTAGAATCTGGAAACATTAAGTCCAAGAAAAATAACAACAAGAAGTGACACTCTTAGAAGAGTCAAGGGAATGTAATGTTATTAATCGAACATGTAGGATAATCCAACCTAGTGTTTCTTTTTTCTTTATATTATAAATAAGTAAAAATATTATAAGTAAAAGGCCTCTTAATATGGAAGTAAGACAATATAAGATTGCTATCCATGACATAACTTGATTTCCCATTTGATCTAATCCTTACCCTCTCCTGATTGTTTCTTTGAAACAATCATAAAACAGCCCATTCTTTACTAGGGTTACCAAAAATAAAATCTTTATTTTTGCACCTTAAAAAAATATATATAGATAAAAAGCTACAATCTAATATTGATGGAATGCTTGAGCATTCAGAGACTCTCGTGAGTCTGTATACAAAGTATCTTCCACCCAATTACTAACCAATTAGCCCCGTCCGGCTATCCAATCTAATTCCTAATTCAAAGCATAATTTAGTAGACACTACATTAGTAGTGGAAGGGTTATCAAGACTTACCGATTCCCTTCCACTACTCTAATCTTTCTTTTGTTGATCAGGCGACACCCGGATTTGAACTGGGGAAAAAGGATTTGCAGTCCCCCGCCTTACCACTCGGCCATGCCGCCAAAACGATACAAAATAGATGAAAATCTACCCGTTATGTTTATATTTAATTTATACTTGCATCTTGCATTTTTTTTATAAAAAAAATGCAAGATAAATTGGAACCATTAACTATTGAACTATCGGCTGTGAATTCCTGAATGATTCTTGGTTTTTAATCTAAAATTGGGTTTATTTCCATAATTACATAAGAAAAAAATGGATACATAACTAATTGGTATTGATTCTTTTTCAATCAAAAAATACCTCTCAATTTCAATTATATTAGCAATTATGGGTATATGTAAACCCTAGAAGAAAAACTGTTCCACAGGATATGATCTCTAGGGGTATTTTATTTTATCTATATGCTGCCTGCCTAGAAGGGGAGAGAGGGGAGCCCCAATTATTGTGCTGTGCGTCAATTTTAAATTGACTAGATTGGCTATAAAATTGAAATTTGGATAAAGCACGACCTTCCGAATAGAACTGCTCGAAAGGAGACGACAGATATCTATCTATATATCTGCACATGTGTTGTTTAATAAAGAGAACCTTCTTCAATTATATTCTATATATAAATTCTACTAAAAATTGAAAATGGGTAAAAATATCTTCCTTCTCCGCGAATATTTTTTTTAACAACAGAATCCATGAAAAGGGGTTAAGTGCTCAAAAAACGAAACTCTAGAATCTTTATGATTATTATGTCTTTATCTTAATCTTAGCGAACAGATCAACCAGTGGGATTTAAATATGTAATATCATAATAATGATAATGGTAGAAATGGAATCGCTTTTGTTTTTTTATTCTATAATTTATAACAAAACGTCCTAAGTGTAAGTGGCATTTATAAATCCCTTTTCATTTGTATCTGTTAAAAATTCCAATTTGAGTAGAAAATTCTCTGTATTCCTCCATTCATATGTATTTCATGCATTACATACTGCAGTTGGGTAAAATTTCATGTGATTCGGTAAACAGAATATAAATTCCATCATTGCTAGATCTATTCATATGATTCGATGAAGAATGATCCAATAGTGGGGGTTTCGATAAATGGGAAAGGGAATTCAAAATGTTCCGGGATGGAAATGAGGGGATGTCTACAATACCTGGGT